TTTGTAATTGGCATATATTTGGTTAAACCACCCATAAGAACCATGTTCTGGCTCTTAGCTGGAGAATACCCAACAATGGGTTCCATTGAATGAATGATTGATCCAGACCCTAAAAACAATAATGCTTTAGAATAAGCATGAGTGATCAAATGGAATAAAGCGGCTCGATAAGAACCTATACCCAAAGCTAACATAATGTATCCCAATTGAGACATCGTGGAATAAGCTAAACTTCTCTTAATATCTCTTTGAGCAAGAGCCAAGGTAGCTCCTAATAGTACCGTTATTACACCTATCAAAGAAATGATATTCATCATGTAAGGTATGGCTATGAAAAGAGGAAGAAGCCGAGCTACAAGAAAAATTCCTGCGGCTACCATAGTAGCCGCATGTATAAGAGCCGAAATAGGAGTAGGTCCCTCCATAGCATCAGGTAACCATACATGAAGTGGGAATTGCGCAGATTTAGCAACTGCACCGAGGAATAATAAGAAGGCGCAGAGCGTAGCAAATGAAGAATTAATCTCATTGTTATTAATGATCGAATCGTTGAATATTTCGAATAAATCCTGAAACTCGAAACTACCTGCTATTAAATAAAAACCTAGGATTCCTAATAATAAACAAAAATCCCCCACACGATTAGTCACAAACGCTTTTTGACAGGCATTTGCTGCAATTGGTCGGGTAAACCAAAAACCTATTAACAGATAGGAACACATTCCCACTAGTTCCCAAAAAATATGGATTTGTATCAAATTGGGACTAATAACTAATCCCAGCATCGCAGTATTGAAAAAACTCATATAAGAAAAAAATCTCAAATATCCTCGGTCATGAGACATATAATTATCACTATAGATAAGAACCATGATTCCAACAGTAGTGATTAATATCGGCATAATAGAAGTAAGTGGATCAATCAAGTAGCCGAACTCTAAGGAAAAATCACTAGTGATGCTCCAAGACCATAGATATTCATAAATTGAGCTACCATTTATTTGCTGGATCGCCAGCTTGGCGGAAAAGAGCATAACTATACTTAATAAAAAACCAATGAGAAAAGTCCATATACGACGAATATTTTTTGTTGCTGTCGGAATAAGCAGGAGTCCCAATCCTATTAATATAGTAACTAGAAGCGGAACGAAAGGTATAATCCATGCATATTGGTATGTGCGTTCCATAATAATAAAATGAAATCAAAACTTTTTATTCTATTTTCTTCTAATTAATTATATTAATTATTGTTTCCAATTCATCACCAGTTATCATTTATTTTTTAAACACAAAGCAAAACAAAGATACGTAAAAGAAAGAATATTCTTTTTTATTAATCTCGCTCTTTCCCGACTATTTCAAATTTAACCTAAGGAGTTACAATTGAATTGATCAAATGATATAATTAACCAAATTATTGGTTAATACTAGGGGTTAAGTAGTTATTAGCTTTTAATATGGATCATGAGATCCACAAATAACTCGACCCAACAAGATCTTTATCCGAAATCATTAACTAATTTCAATTTCATTTGAAACTGATTGATTGGCTTCCACCGGAACTTGTGGGAAATTCTATGATACTTGTAACCATCCATATAGGTGAAGTAAGAGGTTACTTAAATTGCCTTAATCAAGTTCAAGTAATGGATCATGGAACAAAAGTCTTATTTGGACCGTGGGGACGCTATGCTTTAATTTGATTAATTGATAGATCAAATCTTATTGTTTTATCTAATGTAATTAATTTCTGGTTATTGTGATTAAATATGTCACGATGGTAGGTATATGTAGGTTATATATGCTATATTTTTTTTTATTTTATAGACCGAGATAGGAATTGGAACCTTTTCTTTTATTTTTCTTTTTTATCTTATTTATCCGCGGGAGTCGATTTCATCGGTAGTTGATACCATCGATCCCAAGGAATGGAGATATGAAGCAATCCGTACAATTTTCTTTCTTCTGACATTGTTATTGTATGCAATAATAATGATAATGAACACTTCCAAAATAAAAAAAAAAGATAACTCTTTTTTTTTTCTATGGGAGTTATACTTAGCGAATCGTATCTCCTTTCTTTTTATTATCCAACTTGAGTTTTGGTCCCTAGCAATAATTATATGCTATATGCGCGTATTTGTATGTTATGAAGAACATCTATAAACTAAATAATAGATATATGAATAGAAAGAATTAATGATCTATATTGAGCAATACATGTCTTTCACATTCAACTTGAAAAAGTTAATAACTTGTTTTTTTGCATGGCGGTTCCAAAAAAACGTACTTCTATATCAAAAAAGCATATTCGTAGAAATTTTTGGAGGAGAAAGGGATATTGGGCAGCGGTAAAAGCTTTTTCTTTAGCTAAATCCATTTCTACCGGTTATTCAAAAGGTTTTTTTGTACGACAAAAAAAATAAAAAAGCAAAGAATAAATAATAATGTGATAAGAAACCCTTCAAATGATCTAAATCAACATGAATCCATAGTGGGA